TTCAATACAACGGTATGAACACGATACCAAGGCAAACCCATGGAAAATACCCCTTTATCAAAGAAAAATAGACACTACGTAACTTTATTGCATTGAAAAAAACTATACTATGACTATCCTATGGACCTCCCTTGTTCGGTGGATTATTTCCTAAGAAGGGCTAGGTTACTATTTATTCTATTCTGTTTGTAATAATGGAATAATTCTGTTCGTAGGAACAAAGAGAAGCAGATTTATTCTATACTCGATAAGTATCAATACGCAATGGGGGGTTGGTACCATTTTCTATGAGTAAATGTTTATCATTAGAAGGACTTATTCGTAAAAATTTTCCTTTATTTATTTTGTCTTTCTTTCTAAATTTTTCTAATTTATGGATAAAATAAATATGATAAAGCCAATATTATAAAGACAATAAAACCATATTGTTACGTTTCCACATCAAAGTCAAATATAGTATTTAGTTCTTTTTTCTTTCAATTCATGCCTATTGGTGTTCCAAAAGTACCTTTCCGCAGTCCTGGAGAGGAAGATGCATCTTGGGTTGACGTATAGTGCGACTTGTCAGATATATTGGGTCATATGGGATTTCCCCGTTCTCTCCCCCGATCGAGATATCCTCTGTTTCGCCCAAGAAAGAGAAATTGAATCATCAAAAAATTGGAGCGTGAAGTGCAATTAGATGCATTCTTTGGGGAGATTCATAGTACTATTATCAATTAGAAAAATTTATGGTTGGCTTTGGTTGGACTAAAAAATGAAGTATCCAGGCTCCGTTTAGAAAAAACCCAATTGGTAATATATCTATGATTACTACATGTATCATAAATGATTGCTGTTTGTTATTTGTAAAGTCATAACAAAAAGAAATGGTGATGGGAAGATTTGTCCTATATGTGCAAATCCAAATCGGGCAGATCTTTACCCGGAGTAGAGCATAGACCTAAAAAGATGAAAGAGACCCATTCAGGAACAAGAAAATACCATCGTGATTTGGATTGAATCTCGATGAAAGAATACATCAATGAGAAGTGAATTCGATAAGTTTATTGACTTTTTTCTATTAGAAGGAAGAAAGAAAAGAAGTCAAAATTCGTCTTTATTGAAAAATCGAAGAAAAAGCCCTTTCGTTAGAAGTTAGAAAAAACCTGTTATGAAAAAGAATAGGAAAAAAGAAAGAGGACTGGAATCTATACATTGATTCTTTTTTTTCGCAATTTTTTTGAACCGTATGCATCAAAAGGTGCATGTACGGTTCCTAAGGGATACAATTTGACCCTAATCAACCGACTTTATCGAGAAAGATTACTTTTTTTAGGCCAAGAAGTTGATAGCGAGATCTCGAATCAACTTATTGGTCTTATGGTATATCTCAGTATTGAGGATGATACCAAAGATCTGTATTTGTTTATAAACTCTCCCGGCGGATGGGTAATACCTGGAGTAGCTATTTATGATACTATGCAATTTGTGCGACCAGAGGTCCATACAATATGCATGGGATTAGCCGCGTCAATGGGATCTTTTATCCTGGTTGGAGGAGAAATTACCAAACGTCTAGCATTCCCTCACGCTTGGCGCCAATGAGGTTTTTTTATTTGAGAGAAAAAAGAAAACTATGCCTTCGCCATATGAATATTAAGTAATAATAGCATGGCACTTCGAATTCGATATGCAAAAATTTTATATGGTTTTTTTTTCAAAAAGATTCGATTATGTATCGAGAGAGTAGTATGAGATAAAAGGTATTCCCGATTTTCTCTTATCTATCGGGAGTCCAATTTAGCGTCACAAACTTTTTTGTTTTCACACCGAAGGGCTCTTACCAATATTTATGTTATAAAAAAAAAAGAGTGCGAAAAAAAACAAGATTTTTCCTTTTTTGGTTGGATCAAAAAGAAACTTTGGGATTGCTGAATCAAAGACAAAAAAAAGAATCCATTTTAAAATAGAAAGCAACGGAGCCATCATAGTATTTTTTAACTCCTCCGAAAGGAAGGGTGGCAATTTGATCATTTACCCATCTGGGGCTCATAGATTCTATTTTTATCTTTCTTGAATGGAAAGTAAGGGTCAATTTGATTGTAGAGCCGTATGCAATGCACAAAAGATCATGCCCGTACGGTTGTTCAATTCTATCTTTTTTCCTATTATTCTTTATCTTTCTTTTCTGTTCCTTTCATCACACTAGATAGAGAACCCTTCTATCATCAGGGTAATGATCCATCAACCTGCTAGTTCTTTTTATGAGGCGCAAACGGGAGAATTTATCCTGGAAGCGGAAGAACTGCTGAAACTACGCGAAACCCTCACAAGGGTTTATGTACAAAGGACGGGCAAACCATTATGGGTTGTATCTGAAGACATGGAAAGAGACGTTTTTATGTCAGCAACAGAAGCCCAAGCTTATGGAATTGTTGATCTGGTAGCAGTTGGATGAAAAAAAAATGGATTTTGTGCAAATCCGTGATTTGAGATTTTATCTCCGAATTTACTATTC